GGTATAGATAACCCAGAAGAAGTATGCATAAAAGTCTTTGCCCAAAAGGATAATCCTAGAATCCCGTCTGTCTTCTGGGTTTGGAGAAGTGCCGATTTTCAAGAACGCGAATCTTATGATATGGTCGGAATTTCTTATGATAATCATCCACGACTTAAACGTATCTTAATGCCTGAAAGTTGGATAGGCTGGCCCTTACGTAAGGACTATATAACCCCCAATTTCTATGAAATACAAGATGCTCATTGAATGATAATAAATTAATGCTCACTTATAGAACACAACTCCTGATTTTATTCAAGTCAAGGAAGATTTTTACGTTCTGTTCCTAGACGAAACGAATATTATATTCTAATTAATTTCTATTATACAAAAAGGTCCAGATAGACTAAGCAAAAAAGGGCTTCATTTTGATTCTCCAATTTGGAAAATCACATATTAGTTTCCTTCGTATGAACAGAAAAATACAATGACTCAAAGAAGTTCCTACCACGAACTTTGTACCGCGCGCATTACCATTACTTAGAACAACTAGGAAAGTAAGATAAGCAAGAATAAAAAAATATTCTTCGGAATAACGGAATACAAAATTAATATGAAATGCAAAAATGAAGAAAAGAGCACCTAATCTCACTTCTTTCTATACCATAAAGAAAAGAACCAGAGATTTGAATCCTTTTCTAAAAAGAAGTGTTTATAGATTTATCTACTTAGTGTATACTATCTGGATTATTAATGAATATGTGCCCCAATCCATCTCGAGGTATTTCTATCAATATAATATCTATTCGGTAGATCCTTTTTTTCTGTGCCAGGAACCAGATTTGAACTGGTGACACGAGGATTTTCAGTCCTCTGCTCTACCAACTGAGCTATCCTGACCCTTTCTTGTGCATCATCCTAGTAGAGTATTTGCATCTATGTCAATTAAAGGGACTAAAAAATCAATAAAGTATTCCATTCCAAATTTGGAAATGGGGGGGTAGTCCTATGCATTGTGGGTGGCTTACTTAATAATACTTAAAAATCGAATTAATAATACTTAAAAATCGAATTAATAATCGAGATTCCTTGCCGATACTCTATTCTAATAAAAAAGAAATCTATTTAATGAATAGCATAAGATCCATTGAGTTCTCTTTGCACTCCTTTGTGAAAGAGTAGAATGAGAAAGCTAATGAATCTTAAATCCATTGATAAAAGAAAAAGGAGGATAAATACTATGGTTAGGGAATAAAAGAGGATTTGGGGATAGAGGGACTTGAACCCTCACGACTTATAAAGTCGACGGATTTTCCTTTTACTAGAAATTTCATTGTTGTCAGTATTGACATGTAGAATGGGACTCTCTCTTTATCCTCGTCCGATTAATCCACTTTTTAAAAGATCTGGAAAACAATGAATTGAAGGATTTGATTACTCAATATTTGATGGAATGGATTCACAATAATTCTAAAAAAATTGAGAATTTTCTATTTCATAATCATCCCTAATTTAATTCTAACTAAAAAAATAAATAAAGAACCTATATTATGATATGGATTCTGTGATTAATCGTTTGCCGTGTCAGTATCTATACGTGTGTATTAGATCTATAAAGCCCTTCTTTCTCTAATTTATAGGGAGTTCCACTACCAACACAACGTAATTACCTCGATTCGTTAGAATAGCTTCCATTGAGTCTCTGCACCTATCCCTTTCCTTTGGGTTCTAGTTTGAGAACCACTTTTTTTTTTTCAAAAAAGGGATTTGGCTCAGGATTGCCCATTTTTAATTCCAGGGTTTCTCTGAATTTGGAAGTTACCACTTAGCAGGTTTCCATACCAAGGCTCAATACAATCAAGTCCGTAGCGTCTACCGATTTCGCCATATCCCCATTTTACTTTTCTTTGAAACCAGGATTCCTTGTGTAATTTCATCCACCTCTTAGTTTTTTGAATCATTGAATTCATTACTCGACGTAGTCTAGCAGCTCGTCTCTATTTGAGAGACCCCGCTTATTGCAATTCAGAATTGAATTGATTCTATCGTTGATATATTTGCAATTCAATCGGAATCAATATATCCAAAAGTTTTTTTCTCTCCCACCTCCCTCCTCCGTTTTTTATAGTATTCAAAATCGTACTATAACGCTTGATATTCATTCTTTTTTTTCTAATTAGAATATGATTCTATCTTCTCCTTATTGAAATATTCATCCTTAAATTATTAACAAATAAAAAAAACAAAATATCTCAAAAAATGTATATAATGATCGAATGAAAATGCTAATCTCTTAGCATTTTCTCCTTATTATATTAGCATTTTCTCCTTATTATATTATTCATATATATTATTCTTTTCTATGTATTAGATTATTCGTCCGAGCCATATCAAATTGAAAATATCTGAAATCCAATTCAATATAGAAATTGGAATAGATTCTATTAGAAAAATAGATTTGCGAATTAGAGAAATAAAAAGAAAGTTCAATAAATTCTATAATCCTATTTAAGAATATCATCTATAATCCTATTTAAGAATATCATTTAGTTAAGCATATTAAGCTAACTTTATCTTTATGATATTCTAGTATTTTTTTTTTCTAAGTAGAACTTCCAATTTTGAACTAGTTAATAACTAAGATCTGACATTTTACGGATTTCCTATATATATTTCTATTTGTTACACTATTTCTGTTATGTAAGCCCACTTAGCTCAGAGGTTAGAGCATCGCATTTGTAATGCGAGGGTCATCGGTTCAAATCCGATAGTCGGCTTTTTTCTCTATCGATGTTCCATAAACAAAAATCTCTCTTTTTCTCCGAATTAAATGGGGAATCCAGGGTCTATTATGTTGTTCTACCTTACAATTTTGCTAGATACAAAACATTAAAATAAATAATATATATACAAAAAATCCAGATGTTGATGAAATTCCATTTTTTGTGATACTTTAGTAGATTTTACTCTGTTTATCTTTTAGTTTAATTCAGTTTTAATTTCGATGTATTCTGTAATGTAAATACAATGAAATTTTTTGTGTAAAATGAAATTTCAATAAAATAAAAAAGGAGTCTTCATGTCCCGTTATCGAGGACCTCGTTTAAAAAAAATACGCCGTCTGGGAGCTTTACCAGGACTCACTAGAAAAACGCCTAAATCCGGAAGTAATCAGAAAAAGAAATTCCATTCTGGGAAAAAAGAGCAATATCGTATTCGTCTTCAAGAAAAACAGAAATTGCGTTTTCATTATGGTCTGACAGAACGTCAATTACTTAGGTATGTACATATTGCTGGAAAAGCAAAAAGGTCAACAGGTCAGGTTTTACTACAATTACTTGAAATGCGTTTGGATAATATCCTTTTTCGATTGGGTATGGCTTCAACTATTCCTGGGGCCCGGCAATTAGTTAACCATAGACATATTTTAGTTAATGGTCGTATAGTTGATATACCAAGTTTTCGTTGCAAACCCCGAGATATTATTACTACGAAGGATAACCAAAGATCAAAACGTCTGGTTCAAAATTCTATTGCTTCATCCGATCCGGGCAAATTGCCAAAGCATTTGATGGTTGACACATTGCAATATAAAGGACTAGTAAAAAAAATCCTAGATAGGAAGTGGGTCGGTCTCAAAATAAATGAGTTGTTAGTTGTAGAATATTACTCTCGTCAGACTTGAACTTAACGAAAAAAGGAAAGGTTCATAGAATTTTTTTCCCCTTCCCCTTTCCCCAAACTAAATCGACCTAAGGCTCTTAATTCGTATTTTCCCATTCACCTAGCAGAAATAGATTAACCCTAGGATCCCTTTTTCTTTTTTGTTATTTCCTCCATGTGTATTTTCCATACCACAATAATTTGCTATAGAGAATTTCTATTAAATAAAGGTATTATTGCTGCAATAAATTGTTATTTGATTTGATACATTGTGATCGGTAACGTTGATGAATTAAGAGAAACGGAAAGAGAGGGATTCGAACCCTCGGTAAACAAAAGTCTACATAGCATTTCCAATGCTACGCCTTGAACCGCTCGGCCATCTCTCCTCCACAATCTTATTGTGGAAAATAAACTGAGTAAATAGCGAGTTTTATTATTCCTGTAGTACAGGTACAGCCACAACCGCAGGGGGATTCTATGGCTCTACAACCGCTGGGGGATTCCATGGATCTATTGGAAAAATTCTTTTTCATCTAAGTGGAAGGGTCCAGGATTTTTTTTTACTAGGAATTCTGCTCCCTCGAAAAGTTTTTCTTTTGGGAAAACCCAAATAAAAAGAGAATGGAAGAATTCTTCTTATTCCATAAGAAAATAAAGGAACCCTATAATTCTATTTGCATAAGGTACGTTACGCCATACAATCTAAATATAAAAAAGGGTATGCGACAATTAATGACTTTGAAAACGCGAAATAGCTGATGAGAGAAGTTGGTGTTGAGAAATAGGAAAGTGGAATGAAAGCCAATCTTAGTCAAATATTTCATATCTCTTCTTGTCCAAACAGAAGGAAAAGGAGACAATTTGAGCTGAGCAGAAAATCCATACCTCTCTTATCCATTTAGAGCATATGGATTGGTTTATAAGAATCGAATGTTTTGTTTTTATGTTATTTTGTGATAGAATCAAAAGAATTGTATATAGAATGGGTTGGGAATTATGCCTAGATCCCGTATAAATGGAAATTTCATTGATAAGACCTCCTCGATTGTAGCCAATATTTTATTGCAAATAATTCCGACAACCTCAGGGGAAAAAAGGGCATTTACTTATTATAGAGATGGTGCGATTTGAGTCTTTTTTCTTTTTTTTTTTTACCCTACCTAAATCTCAGTCTTACGAGAAAGAGAGGGGGTTCACATAGAGAGAACAAAATTAGTAAAGGAAACCCACGCTTGGGGAAGGTGAGGTGAACTAACAATTCCTTCTGTCGTGTATCCTCGATTGATGTGGCCTCAGATGCTTCAATTGTAGATTTGAGTATTGAGCGAAAGGTTACACCTACAGGATAGGTTCTGTATTACAAGCCAATCCTACTCTACTAGTACCAATAGGCACAGCATAAGGGAGAAAAGCACTACACCTCAAAATAGGAATCAACAAGAGAAAAACTTTGTTAGAAATTAGCCCTTTCCTGATCGGTATCGGGATTAGGAAGAATGGTTGGGATAACAAACAACCATCAGGTTTGTACTTTGGATACCCTTATAACCATCAAAGGTCGTTGAAGTCGCTAATTCCTATAAATAGGAGGCGTTGAGAACAAAGAAATTCTTGGAGCTATCGTTTTCCTCTAGCATTAATAGAATTCATTGGTGTTAAGAAAAATAAACCTCTTGGAGGAAGGTTGGCTAGAGATTTCTTGGAAAAATACCAGCCCCTTTCGGTCCATAATGAGATGGGACTAATTCTATTTCCATTCTATAGATTTTGCGCTTAGTACTATGTACAGAAGGGAGGAGCCGTATGAGATGAAAACCTCATGTACGGTTTTGGAACGGAGATTTTTTAAATAGAATGAACGACCGTAACGGATGTTGGCTCAATCCGAAGGAAATTATGCGGAAGCTTTGCAGAATTATTATGAAGCTACGCGACTAGAAATTGATCCCTATGATCGAAGTTATATACTATATAACATAGGCCTTATACACACAAGCAATGGAGAGCATACAAAGGCTCTGGAATATTATTTCCGCGCGCTAGAACGAAACCCCTTCTTACCGCAAGCTTTTAATAATATGGCCGTGATCTGTCATTACGTGCGACTATCTCCACTATAGAAAGAAGAAAAAAAGAAAGGATGCATCAATACTAGAAAAAGGGCTTTCTACATAGGGATCGTCAAAACAACGATTTTGCCCTATCAGCTGTAGGAAGGAAAGACACTTCACGAGAATCAAAATAGGAAGAAAGTAGAGCCTATACTACTACTCTATGGATAAAGTCTCAAATTGATAAAAACACCGTAAAGATCAATTAGTGAGCGACTGGGTCGATACAACTAAAAAAAACTGCTTAATTATACCATGATATGGGACAAAATTTAGGAATCCGCTTATGTAATAGAGCCGATCCACTAAGGGATTAAGCAGCGGTGTAGTATCAGATCCCAAAGATAGTAAGTTCTTTTTTATTTCTTATGGGAAAAGTCTTTTTCAAGGATTCTATAGTTTCATATATGAAAGAAACGAAACCGAGATAGTTACTTTCAGAAAATTCGAACGAAGGATATAGGTCTATCTATGCTTCATTCTTCTGAAGGTGGGAGAAAAGAGCAAACTGATTATTGATCAAAATTAGGGTTTGAAACTTAGGTAATTAACTTCTTCTGCTTAACCCAAGAAGAAATTGGATCGATTTTTGAGAAATCGAATTAAGTTAAGATAGGGGAAATTAAGATAGCAATTTCTGAGCCGTATGAGATAGGAAACTCTCAAGTACGGTTCTAGGGGAAGGAACTACCTATTCCGACCGAGGAGAACAGGCCATTCTACAGGGTGATTCGGAAATTGCAGAAGCTTGGTTTGATCAAGCTGCTGAGTATTGGAAACAAGCTATAGCGCTTACTCCGGGAAATTATATTGAAGCACAGAACTGGTTGAAGATTACGAAGCGCTTTGAATTTGAATAACACCACTCTCCATTTTCAAAAAATGGGTGGTTTGGTTTTTGATCCATTAATCAAATTATTTAGGTAAGAAGATCGAATCAAGAATTTCATTATATCCCTTTCTTCTACCTTCGATTTTATATCATATTTCATAAGGATAAACAATAGGGATAGGTTCTAGAACAGAAGTAATAAAGCAAATAAAAGGCGGCAATCTAAATATTCTTGCCTAATATATCAGGACGGGTCTTACTAATAATTCTAATAGGTTATCTTGGAATTTGAAATTGAATAAAAAAATGGATATTATGCTCACTCAAGGAAAGTAGATATAGATAGGGGCTTATATCTTCAAAAAAATACACTAGCTTCTTAAATGAAAACGTAAAAAAAGATTTTTTTGTTACGTCGGGAAATAATTTTCCCAGATAACTAATGTCCGTTAGGCACCTAATCCTTATGTCATAATAGATCCGAACACTTGCCTCGGATTGACTTCAATATATAATTGCTCCAGTGAATAACTAAAAAAAAATAGAAGGACGGTAGATAGTAAAGAAAAGTACTAATCATAATATCTATCTTTCAAAGATTCACTAAAAAGACAGTTGGCGGGTCTCTTTGTATGTCTTGTTCGGAAAGAGGAGGACTTAATGATTATTCGTTCGCCGGAACCAGAAGTTAAAATTGTTGTGGATAGGGATCCTGTAAAAACATCTTTTGAGGAATGGGCCAGACCCGGGCATTTCTCAAGAACAATAGCTAAGGGCCCTGATACTACCACTTGGATCTGGAACCTACATGCTGATGCTCACGATTTCGATAGTCATACCGGTGATTTGGAGGAGATCTCTCGAAAAGTCTTTAGTGCTCATTTCGGTCAGCTCTCCATTATCTTTCTT